AAGTTATTTGGCGTTTTTATACGATATCCGCGATTCCTCTCGATTTGTAATTCAATACACAAATTAATTGGTTCCGTTAGGTTAGCTATATGCTGTGTATTATCAACGATTTCCACAGAAGGTGGTAAGATAATGTCTTGAGCAGTTACATATCCAGGACCCTTGATACAAATAGACGCGTTACGAGTTCCATATAGATTACTTCTCAATACAATTTCTTTCAAATTCATTAAAATTTCATGTACGGATTCTTGAATACCTATTATGGTAGAATATTCATGTGGTATTTTCTCAGATTTTGCGCGTGTGATACATGTTCCTTCTATTTCTCCGAGCAAAGCTCTTCGCATCGCAATTCCTATTGTATCTGCTTGACCTTTCATAAGTGGGGCCAGAATAAAGCGTCCATAATAAAGACGCTTACTGTCTGCTCTTGATTCAACACACTTCCACTGTAGTGTCCGAGTAGATACTGTTACTTTCTCTCGAACCATAGTATATTATTTGATCAAATCATTGAATTATTTATTTCTCTTGAAATCCCTTCAATGTTTATTTTTACACACGCCTTTTTTTAGGGGGCCTACAGCCATTATGTGGCATAGGGGTTACATCGCGTATGAAACTTAATAGTATACCACTTCTACGAATAGCTCTTAATGCCGCATCTCTTCCGAGACCCGGGCCTTTTATCATGACTTCTGCTCGTTGCATACCTTGATCCACTACTGTCCTAATAGCATTTCCTGCTGCGGTTTGAGCGGCAAATGGTGTACCTCTTCTTGTACCCTTGAATCCACAAGCCCCGGCGGAGGACCAAGAAATTACTCGACCCCGCACATCTGTAACAGTCACAATCGTATTATTGAAACTTGCTTGAACATGAATAACTCCCTTTGGTACTCTACGCGCATTCTTACGTGAACCAATACGTCTATTTCTACGTGAACCAATTTTTGGTATAGGTTTTGCCATATTTTATCATCTCATAAATATAAGTCAGAGATATATGGATATATCCATTTCATGTCAAAACGTATCCTTATTTTTTTTTACTTATTTATTTGTACATCTGTACATCGGTTACTTTTGATTTCGAGAGTCTTTTTTGCTTTAGAAAGATTAGCCTTGTCTTTGTTTATGTCTCGGGTTGGAACAAATTACTATAATTCGTCCCCGCCTACGGATCAATCGACATTTTTCACAAATTTTACGAACAGAGGCCCTTATTTTCATATTTGTCATTCCTTTTCTTACTATTTATTGGAAGAAAATAAGTTTCTTGAAATTTTTAACTTCGAATTGTATCCCCACGAAAGAATGTTGAAATTGAAAAAACCACCGAATCATTCGAGTCTTTGCTTTGGAGTCTATAAACTATACGTCTTTTGGTTGAAATAAGGACTTACCTCAATTTTTATTCTATTTCTTGGTAGTATACGTATAAAACAACGTCGAATCCTTTCCGAAACAAAAACCAGAATCATATTTTCATTATCTCAAATCTAAACGAACCCGGAAGATACATACCATTGGTAAGTTGTTCAGTAATTAAACCCTCATGAATCTTTTTTTGTTTCATTCCAGGTAAAACCGCTTTGAAGTATCAACTAATGTAAGAGGGGTAATATTATAAAGTTGTCCTTTCTCTTTTTTCACAAATATGAAAGTTCTTCGTATAATTCGTCTATCAGAAAGATTACCATATATAACACAAAATTTCTCCGCCGATTCCTTCTATTCGAGCCCTTCGGTCTGTCATTATACCTCGAGAAGTAGAAAGAATTACAATCCCCATTCCGCCTAAAATTCTAGGAATTTTTTGATAGTTAGAATATATTCGTAAACCGGGTCGACTGATCCGTTTTAAATTTAAAACAGTTCTATACGATCCTTTTCTATTTCTTCTATGTCGTAGTGTTAAAACCAAAAAATATTTATTGCTTTCCTGATGTTTTCTCACGTTTTCAATAAAACCTTCTTGTAAAAGGATTTTAACAATATTTTCAGTGATGTTAGTAGATGGTATTCGAACTGTTCTTTTTTTATTCATGTCAGCATTTCGTATAGCGGTTATTATGTCAGCAATAGTGTCTTTACTCATGATAAACTAAGATTTTTGTTGCCCCCAAATTTTGATATAATCAACATGCTCTTTTTCTTTTTTTATTTATCTTTATTTCTGAATTATTAAAGGTATATACGTGATATATAAACAATCTACTAATTAATCGGTTTCATTCAAATACCAAATACTATAACTATATTACGGCCTTCCCTTATAATACTTCGGGTGCTAATGAAACTATTTTAGTGAAATTTAACTGTCTTAATTCCCGGGCGATCGCGCCAAAAATTCGGGTTCCTTTAGGATTTCCTTCTTGATCAATAACAACTGCAGCATTGTCATCATATCGTATTATCATACCGTTGTCGCGTTTGAGTTCTTTACAAGTACGCACAATTACAGCTCGGATTACTTCTGATCTTTCTAGAGGTGTATTTGGTACGGCTTCCTTGATTACAGCAACAATAACGTCACCAATATGAGCATATCGTCGATTACTAGCTCCTATGATTCGAATACACATCAATTCTCGGGCTCCGCTGTTATCCGCTACATTTAAATGGGTTTGAGGTTGAATCATATCGTTTTTTTATCGATTTTTTTTTGTTTTCAATGCAAGGGTCTAAATAAAAAAAAAAAAAAGAAATATTATTTGTTCAAAACAAAAAACCTGCAATTTTTTTTTCATACAAAAGACCCCTTTCCTTTGTTTCTACATCCCTATCCCGAAAGAATGAATTGAGTTCGTATAGGCATTTTGGATGCCGTTATTGAAATTGCCCTTCTGGCTATATTTTCTGCTACTCCGCTCATTTCATAAAGTATTCTACCGGGTTTAACAACAGCTACCCAATATTCGGGAGATCCTTTCCCCGAACCCATACGTGTTTCTGTAGGTCTTACTGTAACGGGTTTGTCTGGAAATATGCGTACCCATATTTTTCCACCGCGGCGTGCGTTTCGTGTCATTGCTCGCCGCCCTGCTTCTATTTGTCTAGATGTGATCCAAGCGGGTTCAAGCGCTTGAAGAGCATATCTACCGAAGCAAATACGATTGCCTCGATAAGATATTCCTTTCATTCTTCCTCTATGTTGTTTACGGAATCTGGTTCTTTTGGGGTTATAGTTGATGGTTGTTTATCAATTCCATCCATCTCTACTACAGAACTGGACATGAGAGTTTCTTCTCATCCAGCTCCTCGCGAATTAAACAATTAAAAAATAATATACACGGTGAATAATATACGGAATCGTGGTATTCTTTTAAATTTTATCTAATCTATATCTATTATAAATTTTAAATTTTTTGTGTTTTAATATATAATTAAACACGTCTTCTATTTATAGATAATGTCGTTTTTATATAACGTTATCGTTATAATGAATCTTTATTTTATTTTTCCTTTGTATTATCATATCGAATCGACTAAAATTTAGAAATAAAAAAAAATTCGCGGGCGAATATTTACTCTTTCAACATTCAATTGTAAGATTAGTCTATGACATGACCTCTCAGAATAAATGAATAGGTTTCTGGTTCGTTCCGCCATCCTACCCAATGAATCATTAGGATTCGTTTTCAATAGAATCTTATGCATTCACAGGTTCTGTCGTCCCCACCACTTCTCGATTAATGGTTAGGTCTGAATTCTACAACGGAGCCCTTAATGAAATTTATTAATGAATGAAATTTTTTCTTGAGTCAACCTTCTCAGTCTTTATTGGCTCAGGGCTCTTGATTTTTTCTTCTATGCACCGATTTGTCTAATTATGGATCAATCAGTATTGATGCTTTATTACATTCCCTTTATATGAGATGACTCATAGACCTTACATATTGGAATTATATATCATTGATATTTCTTTTACTATCTTTCTCTCACCCTTCCATTTATCTGTATACTTTTATTGCTTTACAACTCATAATCAGATTGGTTTTTCTTTTGTGTTTATGCAAAAAAGATTTCAGTTGCTACAATGATATGACTCATATATCATATCTTGACTGGTTCCTTATATCCAGATAATGCGAAGCGATGAGTTGATTATTAGTTCTATAGTTATCAGTTCGTACTACCGGCCGGTCGATTTTGTTGAATCCTATAATCCTAAAAAAACCAACGAGTCACACACTAAGCATAGCAATTATATCAAACTATTAATCGAATTTTTATTCAACCTTATAGAATTGTTCATTTTTTTTTTTTTTTTATTTAACAGAAAAGGAATGAAAGAGTTTGCCTTTTTTGTTTTATCACCAGATAGAACTAAATACAAGTAAAGTAAGTTCTTATTATTCCTCGTCTACAAATATCCAAATTTTGATGCCTAATACCCCATAGATAGTTCGAACTGCGTAGGCACAATAATCAATTTTAGCTCGAATGGTTTGTAGAGGAACCCTACCTTCTCTGATCCATTCAACACGTGCAATTTCTTTTCCGTCGATACGCCCTGCAATTTGTACTTGAATTCCTTTTGTACCTGCCTGTTCAGTTAATTCAATAGCTTTTTTCATTGCTTTGCGAAATGAAACTCTATTCTTTAATTGTCCGGCTATAAATTCTGCAAGAATATTGGGGTGCCCATAGGGATTTGAAACTCTTCTAATAGCAATGTTAAGTTTTCGGTTTACACAATTGAGTTCTTTTTGTACATTCATCTGTAATTCTTCGATTCTTCTAGTCCTGTCTTCTATTAATAACTTGGGGAATCCCATATAGATTATGACCTGAATCAAATCGATTCTTTTTTGAATCTCTATACGTGCAATTCCCTCGACATTAGAGGATATTTTCATATTCTTTTGTACATAATTTTTGATACAATCTCGTATTTTTTGATCTTCTTGTAGATCCTCTGAATAATTTTTTGGTTGCGCAAACCAAAGAGAATGATGACCTTGGGTTCCACCAAGTCTGAAACCAAGCGG